AAGAGGTTTTTCCAGAAAGCAAAAACCCGAAGGTTAGCCTTGCATGAACTAGGGAAAGATAGAACTCAACTTCACACTGGTTAGCAAAACCCTAGAGCTTCCCTGCTTCGGTAGACCCTTCTACTTTACCAAGTCAAAAGTTTAAGCTGGGACACCACGTCGATGAACTTTGCGTTCCGCCATCACATATTCCACTTCCTTCGACAAGGAAGTCGTCATCCTTTCCGGTGGCCTCTTGGGAACGCCTCTTGTAGGGTCTTCCATGTCTGGATGGTATGTCTTTAGACACCCCACATGGAAGACAGGGTGGATCTTTAGCTTGGAAAGAAGCTGAAGTTTTTAGGCAACTTGTCCTACTTTCTCTATGATGGGGAATGTCCCCTCATACTTGCGGCTGACACCCTTACTAAAAAAGAAGGAAAGATTTTTGGCAATAGTGGATTTTTTTTTTCTCATCCGGAAATTCAGTTTCATGATTGAGTTTCCCCTTTCTTCTACAGATGCTGGGGGTCCAGCCCTCATAGGAAATTGCCTATGAGATCGCATTCCATCGGTTTTTTAAGATCCCTCTAGTGCTAAATAAAAAAGATCTTTGAGCAAGGGCTAGCTTTTCAACAGGCGAAGAAAGGCCTCACCAAACACTTCATGCCCAAAGGAAGAAGCAAATGAGCAATCGAGCCACGAGGAAACGAATAGTGATGCAAGTCTTCATCAAAGCTCACACGCGTTGTTTGGAACCCTTACCCTTTCCTGCGAAAACCAAAGCATCAAAGACATCGGCCACCTAGTAAAAAACCGACAGTCGATGAAGAAAAATGCTTCAATTATGGACATCCCAGTGGGCCCCCTCACATCAGGTTTTCGAGAAAGCAGAAATCAGAATTGCTTTTAACTTCCTATCGGCCCTCTTCTCTGTTCTAGGTCCTTTCCTCACTGAGGACCATGGGCCAATAACTTCAGATACAAAGCATGATTTTTCCAAGACGTGCAAGGCGCCCCCCAGCCTTCCAACGGGAAAGACAACTAATAAAAGTCAATTTCCGTTCTTCCTGTTCCCGCGGCAGACGTATGCTCGGTTGAAGCTGGATTTAGAAAGGATCAGCAGCGGTGCATATATGATATTTTAAGGACAAGAAATATTGGACTAGACTATTCCTTATGTAGATGTAGTGGATAAGCTCTCCGTGTTGGGATAGGCGTTCGGATTGGAACAGCTATTCTAAGAGCGTGCTGAATCCAACCGTTGCACGTTCCCCCTTTGGCTAAACCACCACTTCAGGCTAACCCTTTTGCCTGGCTGGCACTTACTCAAGTTAGAGTTTTGCGCTCTCTCAAAACGCCTGCACGCCTGCGAGTGTTCTCCCCGGTCCTACAAATTGAGCTTCCGAAAGGGGTGCTTGCTGGAGCAGCTCAACGAGATGTGGGTTCAATTCCCGCTATGCCTCATCCTAGTAGGTGTCTGCGCCATTGGGCCAGCGAAACTTGCTCTGATCTAGTGTGCGTCCGCTCCTGTTCGGGCTCACTCAGCAGAAAGCTAACTCTCTTCTCCTGCTTTAGCTTGAGCCCACCCGGACAGACTCTGGCATGACACCCGTCACCATACATAGGTAATAGCATGTCCCAATGCTATCTTCCTCGAAGTTGCTGCTCAATATGATCTTGTTTTTGGGGGGAGGATCCACTAAATGGACCAACGGAGCACTGTCGGGTCGATAGCCCTTGATCCGAGATCTCTTTTTAACAAAAAAGAGTTGGATTTGCCAGCCTTAGCCGAAGAAGACTGTTCGTATAGTAGTAGGTTTGAGAACCGGTTCAAACCATCTCATAGGTCGTCCTCAGTACAAAAGGTCAATTCAATTGCTATACTAAGCTTTCTTTTACGCCCTGGAATGAAGCATTATTCAAAGCATTATTCAAAGAGGCAAGGCACTATAAGGAAGTGAAGTAGGGTCGGCAGATATAGGCTTCTCTTCTATTGAATAAGTGGACTCCCCCCTTTGACTTGAGCATTGAATTGACTCTTCTTCGATAGCTTTCAAGCGCTGAACCCGATCCAATTCGTTTCGTAGTCGTAGCTTATTGGCCTGAGATTCTCCATTGAGTGGTTCGTACTTACGACTTGGATTATCTCTTTCGTGGCTCACAAGAAATCGTTCTATCGAGAAATCATTAGAAAAGCAATTTTCTCTATTGGATTCTCAGTTAGCTGACTAGAAATCGAATTATCTCGCCGGTCGGATGAAACCACTTCTTCCTCTGTGCCCGTCTGATTCGGTGCTGTCTTCCCACTTCACTAAGAAAGAGTCTCGACCGACCCAGTATTGACTTATTATATACAAGTTTTGGCTTTCCCATGACCGCTAGACGGAAGTTTCCCGCCTTCCACAAAGATTCTATACCAGTAGAATACACAAGGATTCTCCACCCATTATTATCTCTATTATAGAGATGAGATGTCGAAAGATAGAGATAGAATCGAGACAGATCTTCTTTCTTCTATCTCTCTTGTGGCATTCATCATCTTGAGTGCACAATGTGTCTGTCTCTCATGCGAATGAGGAAAGCAAGATAACAGAGTAGCTTCCGCCCACAGAGTCCTCTCCCTTCACAAGGCTGGACTGATCCCCGGAGGTGAAGCCAACTTATTACTGATTGAGCATGATGACAGGCGGCAGTACTTTCTTCGCAGCCTTCGTTTCAGGACAGGAACCATCAGGTTTTATTATTTCCAATATCTCTTATTCATATCTATATCTATTTCATGTTGAAAGAGAGGAAAGGATGCAAGCAAGGAAGCGCTAACCTATACCTATACGACTGCTATTCTTATTGATATTGATCAATGCGGGCTAAGGACGTTGATACCTGAGCCCTCTTCCAGTCTTGTTTTCATGCTCCCGCCAAAGAAGAAGGAAGATTGACCACCGTCGATTCCGTCATGCTTTTCATACTGAGGTTGAGGTTGTAGGCCCCCTGTGTGTACACTTCTTCCACATGGGGAAGGAAAGGAGCTGAAAGCCACTCGCCTTTACTATAAGGAAGGAGAGGAAAGCTTCTTCACTTTCGGCACGGGCGCGGACTCCGCGATCTCTGGGTCGCCGAGGTTCCTTTTCTTCCGCCTCTTAAGATCCGCTATCTCTATGATTTGATCCTTCGCGTATCGGCCCCATACTTCTTTGATCTCCCTTTCTCCTGACGTAAGAAAGTGACACAGGCTTGGCCAGCTTTTTTCAAACTTGACGGTCAAGTTCCCTGCTACTTCCGTAAATACGCCTTGGATGAGCCTAACAGCCGTGTACCTGGAAGCACTTTTGTTTTCAACCGCCAGATGGTAAAGGAAGGCGCCATCCCTCCTTTCTCTCGCAATCACAATAGCCGTACAGTCGAATAGTTGAGTTAGACGGGGGATAAGGGTCGAACTATCAAAGAGGTCCGCTACCAAAGAATTAGGAGTTATAACATTCATAAAAGAAAGAAAAAACCAATATAGGAACTTCAACTAAGAAAGAAGAAGAATAAGAAGAATTGCTTAAGTAAGGTAGTCGCTTCTTTTTTTCGGTATACCGCTCTGCTCGCAGAGCGAATGAACATAAATCTTTCCGAATATCATGAATATCCTTCGCCCCTTATCTCCTCATCTTCCTATTTATAAGCCACAGCTTACTTCGACGTTTTCAATTTCCCATAGAATCTCCGGAGCTTTCCTAGCCACTATAGTTTTGTTTTTTTATCTTCTTTGTCTGAAAATAGGTTTGATTTGCTTCACCTATGAGAATTTCTACCAATTCTTCTTTTATTCATCAAAGCTCATCCTAATCTCCGTCGAGATTACTGCCTTAGCCCTGTCCTATCATCTGTATAATGGAGTTCGTCATTTATTGACGGATTTTTCGGGATTTTGCTTTCTTAGAATTGGAAGAAAAAGATTGAAATGACTGTTCCAAATTTCACCTATACCTTTCTTTGAGATTGAAACACAAAATTCTGCTTTTCTTATGAAATGTTTATTATTCGTTGATAGATCTAAAGCTTATGCCGTAGAAGCTGACATCAGGCTATTGGCCTTTTATCTGCATCTTCCCTCGTAGAGTGGCGTCTTTTATAAGAAAAGACTTTCTCAGTGGAACTAAAAAAAAAAAAAGAGTTTGAGCTCTTTTTTTTGGTTTACTTTTAGCCACGCGCGGCGGCTATGCGCATGTGTCCCAAAGTGACGTATATTTTTTGGTAATGGGTATACTCGAGAGAAAAGGTTTGGAATTCGACCTCCCCTTATACGCTCTAAAAAGGGGTCATGGACTCCTTTTTAGTTTAGGATCCCCTTTCTACATTCAATTATTTATTGAGCCTGGTGTGGAATCACCATCATTACACATTCATTCTTGGTCTGGCTGCTGGTCTAGCGAGCCTTCCTAGCCGCCTAGAGTGCAGCCTGCCTGCTGAAGACCGTAACGTAAGTAACTCAGTGCTCCATACGGGGGAAATGAAAGCAGAATTCGTTCGGATCCTCCCACATGTTCAATCTTTTTTTAGCGGTTTCCCCAGAGATCTTTATCATTAATGCAACCTTCATTTTGCTCATTCATGGAGTTGTATTTAGTACCTCTAAGAAATATGATTATCCACCGTTAGTCAGTAATGTGGGTTGGCTTGGATTACTTAGTGTTGCGCGCCTAGGAGGGCAGCGCGCTTTGGGATGCGGAGGAGCTATTATCGTCCAGCTCCCTAACCTAAAGCGGCACCGGGTTTGGACCGCAGGGAACCGTAGCATGGGGGGACGTCTAATCCTTTTGCCGCCGCAAGGCTGGCTAATCGTACGCAGCAGGCTCGAATACCCCTGGTTCTGGAAGGCACATGAGTCCGAACGCTATGTTGAATGTGCGACCGAGACTACACTACGTAGGTACCTGTGCAGGTGAGGCGTCGGTCGGTCCTAGAAACGGCGGCAGCGGCGCGAGGAGTTAACGACCGGACGTGCTGCAACCTAGGGATCACCAGGCAGC